CAATAATGAATTAGATCATACCCATATAAATCCTTTAAATCCTTTTGATTCCAAGGCGAAGATTCAATTATTTCCCCAACATAAGGGAACTTTTGGTACGTTGTTGAATCGAAATAAGGAATGCCAATCTTTCATAATTTTGTCATCATCCAATTGTTCTCGAATTGGCCCCTTCAATACTTCAAGATATAATAATGCGACAAAAGAAAATGAATCGGATCCCATGACTCCAATTAGGGATTTGTTAGGTCCTTTAGGTACTATTGTGCCTAAAATAGTCAATTTTCGTTTATCTTACTATTTAAGAACTTATAATAAAGTCTTTTTAAAGAAATATTTTTTACTTGAAAAATTTCAACAGACTTTCCAAGTGCTTCAAGTACTTCCATTTCAATACTGTTTCCTAGATGAAAATAGTAGGATTTATAATCCCGATCCATGCAGTAACATCATTTGGAATTCATTCCATTTGAATTGGTGTTTTCTCCATCACGATTCTTGTGAAGAGGCATGGACAATAATTAGCCTTGGACAATTCCTTTGTGAAAATGTATGTCTATTGAAATACGGATCACGCATAAAAAAATCTGGTCAAATTTTCATTGTTCATGTTGACTCTTTAGTTCTAAGATCAGCTAAGCCCTATTTGGTCACTCCAGGAGCAACTGTCCATGGCCATTATGGGGAAACCTTTTATGAAGGAGATACATTAATTACATTTATATATGAAAAATCGAGATCTGGTGACATAACGCAAGGTCTTCCAAAAGTGGAACAAATCTTAGAAGTTCGTTCAATTGATTCAATATCGATGAACCTCGAAAGAAGAGTTGAAGGTTGGGACGAACGTATCCGAAGGATTCTTGGGGTCCCCTGGGGATTCTTGATTGGAGCTGAACTCACCATAGCCCAAAGTCGTATCTCTTTGGTTAATAAGATCCAAAAGGTTTATCGATCCCAGGGGGTACAGATCCATAATAGACATATAGAGATTATTGTACGTCAAGTAACATCAAGAGTTTTGGTTTCAGAAGATGGAATGTCTAATGTTTTTTTACCTGGGGAATTTATTGGATTGTTGCGAGCAGAGCGAGCAGGGCGTGTTTTGGACGAAGCGATTTGTTATCGGACAATCTTATTGGGAATAACGAAGTCATCTCTGAATACTCAAAGTTTCATATCCGAAGCGAGTTTTCAAGAAACTGCTCGAGTTTTAGCAAAAGCTGCTCTACGAGGTCGTATTGATTGGTTGAAAGGCCTGAAAGAGAACGTTGTTCTGGGGGGGATTATACCGGTTGGTACCGGATTCAAAAAATTAGTACATCGTTCAAAGCAAGACAAAAACATTCATTTTAAACTCAAAAGGAAGAATCTATTCGAGTTGGAAATGAGAGATCTTTTGTTACACCATAGAGATTTATTTTTTTATTGTGCCCCAAACACTTTCCATGAGACATCAGACCAATCATTTACGTAATGTAATTTACTAATTCCTAACAATAGGTTCATTCTTTTTACTTTAACTCTCTTTCCTAACAATAGGTTCATTCTTTTTACTTTAACTCTCTGGTACGATTATGTATTTCGTAATCAATGAAATAAAAAGAAATAAAAAATGAAATGGTTTGGGTCGTAGATCAATGGTTAATCCTGGTAGAAGGTTCCGTCGGAACAATTATTTATTTCACAGGGTACTGAATCTCTTTGAAAAAAAAAGAAAAATAGAAAGTGTGGGAAAATGGGAAGACGATATTGGAACATCAATTTGGAAGAAATGATGGAAGCAGGAGTTCATTTTGGTCATGGTACTAATAAATGGAATCCTAGAATGGCTCCTTACATCTCTGCAAAGCGTAAAGGTATTCATATTCTAAATCTTACTATAACTGCTCGTTTTTTATCAGAAGCCTGCGATTTAGTTTTTGATGCAGCAAGTAGGGGAAAAAAATTCTTAATCGTTGGCACCAAAAATAAAGCAGCGGATTTAGTAGCATCAGCAGCAATAAGGGCTCGATGTCATTATGTTAATAAAAAATGGCTTGGTGGTATGTTAACGAATTGGTCTACTACAGAAACAAGACTTCAGAAGTTCAGGGACTTAAGAGCAGAACAAAAGATGGGTAAACTCAATCGTCTCCCCAAAGGAGATGCAGCAATGTTGAAGAGAAAGTTATCTACCTTGCAAACATATCTGGGCGGGATCAAATATATGACGGGATTGCCCGATATTGTAATTATCGTTGATCAACAAGAAGAATATACGGTTCTTCGAGAATGTGTCATTTTGGGTATTCCGACGATTTGTTTAATCGATACAAATTGTGATCCAGATCTTGCAGATATTTCTATTCCGGCCAACGATGATGCTATAGCATCGATTCGATTGATTCTTACCAAATTAGTATCTGCAATTTGTGAGGGCCGTTCTAGTTATATAAAAAATGGTTGATTATCTTATAATTAATCTTATCATTAAGAAGAAAGAAGAAGATTAGTTTGTTTTTGGTAAACTCTCTTTTATTTTTACTATTTTGGTTTGCATCTTTGAACTATGTTTTGAATATTGAATAATATTTAAAATAGAAAATGATTGGTATTTTTTTTTATGTGATTTCTCGGTATCCGAAATATACGATTCATAACTTAAATTCATGAATGAACATAGATGAATTGAGAAAGAGATGGTTGAATCAAAATAATTACTTTTTTGAAGTTCAATTTCTATTATAGGACAATATGAATGTTATACCATGTTCCATTAAAACACTCAAAGGGTTATACGATATATCAGGTTTAGAAGTAGGTCAACATTTATATTGGCAAATAGGAGGTTTACAAATTCATGCCCAAGTACTTATCACTTCTTGGGTTGTAATTGCTATCTTATTAGGTTCAGTCATCCTAGCTGTTCGGAATCCACAAACCATTCCGACCGACGGTCAGAATTTCTTCGAATATGTTCTTGAATTTATTCAAGACTTGAGCAAAACTCAGATTGGAGAGGAGTATGGTCCTTGGGTTCCTTTTATAGGAACGATGTTCCTATTTATTTTTGTTTCTAACTGGTCAGGTGCTCTTTTACCTTGGAAAATAATAAAGTTACCTCATGGGGAGTTAGCTGCGCCCACGAATGATATAAATACTACTGTTGCTTTAGCTTTACCCACGTCAGTGGCATATTTCTATGCGGGTCTTAGCAAAAAAGGATTGGGATATTTTGGTAAATATATTCAACCAACTCCAATACTTTTACCAATTAATATTCTAGAAGATTTCACAAAACCTTTATCTCTTAGTTTTCGACTTTTCGGGAATATATTGGCTGATGAATTAGTGGTTGTTGTTCTTGTTTCTTTAGTGCCTTCAGTAGTTCCTATACCTGTCATGTTTCTTGGATTATTTACAAGTGGTATTCAAGCTCTTATTTTTGCAACTTTGGCTGCGGCTTATATAGGTGAATCCATGGAGGGTCATCATTGACTAACTTTCAAAATAGTCTTTTTTGAAGCTTATTCCAATTTAAGCAATGCGGGGGTTCAATATAATCCACTGGGTTGGATAATAAAATGCAAATAGCTACATGTATGTATATATGAAGAAAGATAGATGATATTGAAGAATTTGGAATAGAAAGAAGGGTTGGGGATTCTACTACATATATGTAATGCCTATGAGTATCAATCCTTGTGTATGTTTCGAAGAATGGTTCCAGAATACGATTTCATAGAATAAATAGAATAAAAAGTGCAGGTGATTTACGTTATGGAAGAATAAAAGTATATGGTTATTTACTAGTTAAATAGTAATTATCCCTATCTCTTTTTTCTAGCCCATTGCATTTAGATGGATTCCCATATCAGCCCTTTTTCTATTTTGTCTGTGATTGTGAATTGAATGAAAGAGAAAGAATAGAATATTTTATAAACAAGGAAACGCAATGACTAAAACCGTATACATATCTATTTCAATAAGGTAGAAAGTCAAAATGCGAAGTAGCTAAAAACTCCAAATGTAATTCAGAATATTACTGAATTGTCAGAACTACTTCGATCCGATATATTTTAGTGATAAAGATCAAAAAAGAAAAAATAAGTGTAGTAGTGTAGTAAAGTAAATAGTAAAAGTATAAGTAGAAAAAGAAGTAGATTAAGTAATAATTCATTGGTTGGTTGTATCATTAACCATTTCTTTTTTTGGTGCAAGGAACTTACCATGAATCCACTTATTTCTGCTGCTTCCGTTATTGCTGCTGGATTGGCTGTAGGGCTTGCTTCTATAGGACCTGGGGTTGGTCAAGGTACTGCTGCGGGCCAAGCTGTAGAAGGTATTGCGAGACAACCAGAAGCAGAGGGTAAAATACGAGGTACTTTATTGCTTAGTCTGGCTTTTATGGAAGCTTTAACAATTTATGGACTGGTCGTGGCATTAGCTCTTTTATTTGCAAATCCTTTTGTTTAATGTTTCATTTCATCGTAGAATAAAAATGTAACCATAACTAATAAATTTGAGAATTCTCAAATTACATTAAGAAAAATAAGCGGAGTGATACAAAAAGAACTCTGTTCTTTATTAGTCCTATCTATAAGGGGAGAGCTTATGAAAAATCTAACCGATTCTTTTGTTTCCGTGGGGCACTGGTCATCCGCTGGGAGTTTCGAGTTTAATACCGATATTTTAGCAACAAATCCAATAAATCTAAGCGTAGTGCTGGGTGTATTGATTTTTTTTGGAAAGGGAGTGTGTGCGAGTTGTTTATTTCAAGAATAGGTTGGATTTCACCGGCTGCACTTTCTTTCTATTTATGTATTCTTTTTTATAGCAGAAAACAAAAGGTGCACAATCTCGACGAATTACTTATGAATTGGATTTCATTCAGAAATCATATGTAAGAACCATAGCATTTCGTGACTAATTGGTAAATGAACTTTGATTCTCTTCTCTATCAACTAATAATGTTGAGGTCTTTTACATGGTTAAAGATAAATTGTTTTAAGTCCAGG